GCCCACGCTTCTTTTGTTGAAGTAAATACAAATGGTATGAGTCGAGATTTCCTGCGAATCGATTTAGTGAAATCCCATATTTCGTATATCAGAAAAAGGAAAGATCCGTCAGGTTCAGGATTGATCTTTGATAAGAGGCCAGACCACACCAGTATCAATCCATTTTATTCTATTTCTTCCAAGGCAGGGATTCAACAATCACTTAGCCAAAATCAAGTAACTATTCGTACGTTGTTGAAGAGGAATAAGGAATGCCAATCTTTTATAATTTTGTCATCATCTAATTGTTTTCAAATGGGTCCATTCAACGATGTAAAATATTACAATGATGTAATAAAAAAAGAATCAATGAAAAGAGATAGTCTAATTCCAATTAGGAATTCCTTGGGACCTTTAGGATTAGGAGGAACCCCTCAAATTGCGCATTTTTATTCATTTTACCATTTAATAACTTATAATCAGATCTCGGTAACTAAATATTTACAACTTGACAATTTCAAACAGACTTTTCAAGTGCTTAAATATTATTTAATGGATGAAAATGGTAGGGTTTCTATTTATAATAATCCCGATCCGCGCGGTAACATCGTTTTGAATCCATTCAATTTGAATTGGAATTTTCTCCATCATAATTATTGTGAAGAAGCGTCTAGAATAATTAGCCTTGGGCAGTTTATTTGTGAAAATTTATGTATAGCCAAAAACGGACCGCACTTAAAATCGGGTCAAGTTCTAATTGTTCAAATTGACTCTGTAGTAATAAGATCAGCTAAAGCTTATTTGGCCACTCCGGGAGCAACCGTTCATGGCCATTATGGAGAAATCCTTTACGAAGGAGATACATTAGTTACATTTATATATGAAAAATCGAGATCTAGGGATATAACGCAAGGTCTTCCAAAAGTGGAACAAGTGTTAGAAGTGCGTTCGATTGATTCAATATCGATGAACCTAGAAAATAGAATTGAGGGTTGGAACAAGAGTATAACAAAAATTATTGGAATTCCTTGGAGATTCTTGATTGGTGCTGAGCTAACTATAGTGCAAGGGCGTATCTCTTTGGTTAATAAGATCCAAAAAGTTTATAGATCTCAGGGGGTGCAGATTCATAATCGACATATAGAAATTATTGTGCGCCAAATAACATCAAAAGTGTTGGTTTCAGAAGAGGGAATGTCTAATGTTTTTTCACCCGGAGAACTGATTGAATTGTTGCGGGCGGAACGAACAGGGCGCGCTTTGGAAGAAGCGATCTGTTACCGAGCTATCTTATTGGGAATAACGAAAGCATCTCTAAATACTCAAAGTTTTATATCCGAAGCAAGTTTTCAAGAAACTGCTCGAGTTTTAGCAAAAGCCGCTCTCCGGGGTCGTATCGATTGGTTGAAAGGTCTGAAAGAGAACGTTGTTCTAGGGGGGATGATACCCGTTGGTACGGGATTCAACGGATTAGTGCAACGTTCAAGGCAACATACCAACATTCCTTTGGAAACCAAAAACAATAAACTATTCGAGGCAGAAATGCGAGATATTTTGTTCCACCACAGAGAATTATTTGATTTTTTCATTTCAAGGAATTTACACGATACACTGAGACAATCATTTCGAGGGTTGAATGATTCCTAAGAGCGGATTCACCCCCTTTCTTTTTAGCTATTTGTATTTGCGGTCATTTTTTTTTTTATTTTTATTTGGTATATAGTAATAAAGATAATAAAATAACAAATAGAATAGAAAGAAATTGATATTAATGGTTTGAATCGTGTATCAATGGCCAATATCCGTTAGAGGTAGAAACGAAGGTTCCATCGGAACAATTATTTATTTCTATTTCAGGGCACCTCGTCTCTCTTTTTTTTAATAAAAAGAAAGGAGGTGTGGATAAATAAATGACAAGAAGATATTGGAACATCCATTTGGAAGAAATGATGGAAGCAGGAGTTCATTTTGGTCATGGTACTAGTAAATGGAATCCTAGAATGGAACCTTATATCTCTTCAAAGCGTAAGGGTATTCATATTATAAATCTTATTAGAACTGCCCGTTTTTTATCAGAAGCTTGTGATTTAGTTTTTGATACAGCAAGTAGGGGAAAGCAATTCTTAATTGTTGGTACCAAAAATAAAGCAGCCGATTCAGTAGCACGGGCTGCAATAAGGGCCCGTTGTCATTATGTTAATAAAAAATGGCTAGGCGGTATGTTAACGAATTGGTATACTACGGAAACGATACTTCATAAGTTCAGGGACTTGAGAACGGAACAAAAGATGGGGAGACTCAATCGTCTTCCGAAAAGAGATTCAGCTATGTTGAAGAGACAATTATCTCACTTGCAAACATATCTGGGCGGGATCAAATATATGACTGGATTACCCGATATTGTAATAATCGTTGATCAGCAAGAAGAATATATGGCTCTTCGAGAATGTATGATTTTGGGAATTCCAACGATTTGTTTAATCGATACAAATTGTGACCCAGATCTCGCTGATATTTCGATCCCAGCAAATGATGACGCGATAGCTTCAATCCGATTAATTCTTAACAAATTAGTATTTGCAATTTGTGAGGGTCGTTCTAGTTATATACGAAATCCTTGATTCATATTAATAATGAATAATAAAATAAAAAAATTCTTTTGGGAACTCCATAGATTTATGAAATCGGTTATGATTCCTAAAAGAGATACAAGTAACTAGGGATATTATGTAATTAATTGGTATACAAATATATATAAGTCAACTAGGCAAGTCGAAAAAAAGAGAAGGTTGAATCAAAATAATTCTTTTTAAAGTTCTATTTTTTTCAGAGGGCAATATGAAATTATGTTATATCAACACACTAAAAGGCTTATACGATATATCCGGTGTGGAAGTCGGCCAACATTTCTATTGGAAAATAGGAGGTTTTCAAGTCCATGCCCAAGTAATTATTACTTCTTGGGTTGTAATTGCTATCTTATTAGGTTCAGCCATTATAGCTGTTCGTAATCCACAAACCATTCCTACTGACAGTCAGAATTTCTTCGAATATGTTCTTGAATTCATTCGAGATGTGAGCAAAACTCAGATTGGCGAAGAATACGGTCCATGGGTTCCCTTTATTGGAACTTTGTTTCTATTTATTTTTGTTTCGAATTGGTCGGGTGCTCTTTTACCTTGGAAAATCATACAGTTACCTCATGGGGAATTAGCCGCGCCTACAAATGATATAAATACTACTGTTGCTTTAGCTTTACTCACGTCGGTAGCATATTTCTATGCGGGTCTTAGTAAAAAAGGATTAGGTTATTTTGGTAAATACATTCAACCAACTCCAATCCTTTTACCCATTAATATTTTAGAAGATTTCACAAAACCCCTATCACTTAGTTTTCGACTTTTCGGAAATATATTAGCTGATGAATTAGTAGTTCTTGTTCTTGTTTCTTTAGTACCTTCAGTGGTTCCTATACCCGTCATGTTACTTGGATTATTTACAAGCGGTATTCAAGCTCTTATTTTTGCAACTTTAGCTGCGGCTTATATAGGCGAATCCATGGAGGGTCATCATTGACTAGTTTTCGAAATAGTCTTTTTTTAGTTTAAGCCTTACGCAATATATGTGCGTATCAAGATAATCTGCTTAAGGAGCATAATATATAAAAATAAATAGATAAATTATATAAATATAAACTATATAAAGTATAGAAGTAATAGTCAAAAATAAGATATTAGCGATATTGGGGAATTGCAACAAACAAAAGGGGAAGTAAAAAAAAGGAAAGAGATCGAAAAGATCTTTTTCCTAAAATTCCAGTTCGGTCTATTTATCCCCCCCCCAATGAATACTATCTTTATATTGTTTTGTTCATTTAATTCCAATATTCAATATTATTAGATATTAGTAATCATAATCTGAATAATAATTAGGATTGTAATACTTATAGTATTATAGTGTGCTATTTTAAAAAAGATGCTATTGTTATATAGAAAAATTCCCATTCAAGTTGATTTCATCCAATTAAACGGTTGACCAAAAGAGAATTTTAATAAATAATAAATTACCTGAACTTAGATCAATCAAATACTTCTATTTCGATGCAACGATTCGATCTAACGAATTTGTCCATGTAGATTGATTGTACCTGCGTCGGCGAGTAAAAAAAGAAAAAATAAAGATTTACAAAAAACTAAATTAAAATTTATAAAAAAAAATGGATTGGTTAGGGGGGGCCGAACTAGATGTATGTACTCTAATTAGTATAAGACAACTCTTGTGAATGTTTCGAAGAATGATTCTATAATCCGATTGAATGTAAGATATGAATGGTTGATTTACGTTATCCAAGAAACACATGTATATGTAATATTAGATATTAATTAGTTATATATGTAATATCTAAGCGGCTCTATTACTGTGAATTTAGATAGGAATTCCAATGGAATCCCCTCCATTTCCTTTGTAGTTGTGAATTGAATATTAAATGAATAAAATAAAGTGACTATTGAATAAAGAGATTCAATCAAGAAAATAAGAAAAAACGAAAAATTCAAAAAGAATGGTATGGATTCAAAAAAATTCTGTGAATAAAAACTAAAAAAGAAATATCGAAGCCGTTCTGATGATTCAATAATAATATTATTACTTCAATTCCGAGTTCTTATTTCCTTCGACTGTATAGATCTTAGCGATGGAATAATTAAGTCATAATTTATTGGTTGATTGTATCATTAACTATTTACTTATTTTGGTGTGAGGAACTTATCATGAATCCACTGATTTCTGCCGCTTCCGTTATTGCTGCTGGGTTGGCCGTCGGGCTTGCTTCTATTGGACCTGGGGTTGGTCAAGGTACTGCTGCGGGCCAAGCTGTAGAAGGGATCGCGAGACAGCCCGAGGCGGAGGGAAAAATACGAGGTACTTTATTGCTTAGTCTGGCTTTTATGGAAGCTTTAACAATTTATGGACTGGTTGTAGCGTTAGCACTTTTATTTGCGAATCCCTTTGTTTAATCCGAA